AGCAGCTCCGTATCAAGGTCATCATCAATATCGTCACTATCATCAATATCGATATCGTCACTATCATCAATATCGATATCGTCAATAAGATAACCTTTAGGCTTGTCATCCAGGAACTTGTTCGGAAATACCGTAATGAAAGGAACATAGGAGTTTGTCGCTAGGTATTTGACCAAATAGGATCGTCCAGTTCCTATAGAACCTATCACCAAAATACCCCTAGAAGGGGATAGGGCTAAGCGGAGCGAAAAGGGTTTTCCATGAGATGGGAAATGAGAACTATTAGCCCCACACGAGGTTTGTGAATAAGTGATTGTCTGATAATGAGCAAGGAATATCCGTCTTTCTGCTAAACAGGATCTATTGAACTCATAATTCATTAGATACTTTTTATGAATGTCAACTAAGTATCGTAAGTAAATGGATCCCGGTTGTTCAATCATTTGATAACCAGAGTCATTCTTTGATAAACGATCACTATGAGTCAGACTCAATAGAATTTGATCAATCCTTTTTTCCGTCGTTAAGGTGGAGAACTGAACCAAGAATTCTCTTTCTTCATCATCAATCGAATCACTGTTCGCGACCCAGGATTCTATTTTATCATCAATCCAATCACCGTTCACGTTTTTTCTTTTTCTTATCAATGAATAGATCTCTTTACTTGTACGACTTAGATGTCTCGTATTTCTCGAAAAAGTGATTCGATTGATGGGATTTGGTATGATACTGATGAGATCGATGAGATTGATATTCAAATATTTCTTCTTAGAACGTATTGATTTGACCCCATAAGCGGGACCACCACCCAATAGCATGTTGCCGCCAGAAGCAGAATCCCGTATTTCTTCCAGAGAATCTCCTAATTGTTCCAGAGCAACTAGAAAGAGATTCTTTAACCAGAAAGAATTCAGTTCAGATGTAGGATACCTATCCAGAAGTTTTCGCAACTCAATCATGTATGATGGAATCATCAAAGATTTGATCTTTTCTAACTCTGTCTGTAACTCACTAGAGGCTCGGAAAACAAAGAGAAGATGTGTACGAACGAGATATCCAGCAACAAGAAGAAGGAAAAGAATTGAATAGAGGAACTCCCAAGCATTTGGTGATCTCAGATGTGTCCATATCAATGGAATGGGTGACTCATTATTTCGATGAATCATTTCTTCGGACAGAAGAAGATTCTGTAAACACTTACTCGAACTCTCACTTATCAGATTCCGTTGTGGAAGAATCGACCACCACTTTTTCTGAGGAATTGGCCATGATATATCTGATCCATGCATAATATCATGAAAAACGGACACAAAATTTTGACTGCCACTTAGGGAATATTGAAAGGGAATATTCAATATCAAATAAATATTGTTTTTTAAGGTGAAATAAAGATATTTACACCCCGTCCAAGTAAGGAACCATGGCATATAGGTTTGGAACAAATTCCATTTTGAGAGATTTGAAAAAGCACTATCTCGTTGAAGGGTTCTACCTACTTCCCCCTTCTCAACGTTTTTCTTTAGACAAAGACTCAGTTCTTTCCTCTTTCCGGACGGCACATATTTCTCAAAACATGGAGTGTGAATCAAACCCATGTTTGAATTGAAACGGAGATAGTGATGCAAGTTTTTCCCTTCTGAATCAGATAGATTCATATCTGAAAGAAGCTGACAATAAGTTCTTTCAAAATTGACTATTTGTTCCTCTATTACAGGTGTTCCAGAAATGTCTGCAATCGAGTAAACAGGAACGGATGGATCGGATCGAATTGAAAAATGGAAAGATTTGTACAAGTTATACGTTTCATTACCACTTTGTGGAACATTGTTAGGTATGAATATGCCAGATACCTGTGACTCAATTGGTGAAATAGTCTCTCTCTCCCCCAAAACATGTTTTTTTTTACCGAAACACAAAGAAAATATTTTGTTGCGAATGCACAAGATATTGGGGAATTGGGCATATGTAAAATCATAATTATGAATACGGGTCTTTTCCCCATAAAAATGGAATCCTTTGTTACAATAGAACCAGAAGCGATGGGGATGATTCAAGAATTGAAGTCTGTTTGCTCTATAAAAAGAAGATATCAATGCACTTTTCTGAGGATTCAACCAATTGTTTCGATCGTGGGATATCATTGATAAATAGGAATCCGTGTTCTCAAAGGATTTCCTGCGATTTTTTCTAGTACGGAATGAGTCAATCATGCACTTTTGTATCTTGTTGAACAAAAAAGGTAATATTGTTCCTGTATTGATTAAAAATTTCGATCTTTGGGAAGTATCATGATCATACAATAAGAAGGGTTTCAATTTATTCAAATAAACGATTTGAACACCTATTGATTCTAACAACTGATTGCCGGGTTGATCATTTAGACCTTTCAATTCATAGATGTGGATTTCGGCCCTATGAATGGAGATATTCCCGAGACTCACAACGAAAAAAGGAAGTGACTTAGATAAAAAGAGAAGCGACTTGGACAAAAGGAGAAGTGACTTGGACAAAAAGAAACGAAGTGACTTGGACAAATCTTGTTTGTCGATAACCTCGGACCAATCAATCGAATATTGATTAATACGTAATCGATCGAACATTACTTGAAAACGGTGTTTCTGCTCAGAAACGAAATGCTCCAAATGTTCCTGGAAATTCTTGCTTCCATTGGAGCATTTGTATCTATATACATTAGGATCCAGATTCGTGGATCTCTCGGTTCGAGAAATAAGAGGATCGAACCACTTCTTCTTAATCTTTTTCAAATTGGATAAATGTTGGTTGATCTTATCTATTATTATAGTTAGATGATTCAGAATATCATTTCCTATTGGGTGCTTTTGAATTCCTATGGGATGCTTTTGAATTCCATATGCGAAGTTGCAATCGGGTCGATTCATTAAAAAGAATCGATTCAATACATTTCTTATGTACCCATAGGTACTATATTGGATTTGAATCTGATTTCGGATCAATCTATATTGATGGATCGCCTCCATTATGTTGTTGTGAGCAAATACCGCTATTTTTGGTTTTGGATCTTCCAAATCATTCCCGCAGGAGATCCGGACCGATTTTTTTTTTATCTTTCGATAAAAAGATTCATTCTCTTTATAAAAAATAGAAAGTAGAACCAATAAAAATAAATCATAAAAAATAGAAGATAGAACCAATAAAAATAAATCATAAAAAATAGAAGGTAGAACCAATAAAGATTTCTTTTTCGATTCATCCCCGGAGTTGAATACCTCATTCAATAATTTTCCGTAGGAATCAATAGACAAGCCAAATTCCTTATTATGATAGGCTAAACCCGGCTCGGTTATTGATAGAGTGAATAGATCTGCCATTTCTTGAAATGTCTCTTCTAATTCAAACTCGTGGTGCAACCTGTATCCCCCTTTGTTCCGATCATGGAATAGATGAAATAAATCAAAAAATGCATTTTCGTTCAAGAATGAAATCTTATTGGAACTGTCCATATCCGGTTCATCCTTCGGAACCATATCCCATCCCGGATCTGCTGCAATCGAATGAACTGAGGAGGTATTTTGTAAATACGTAATTATCTTGAATATATCAACTATTTCTTTATTTTCCGATCGCCTCGAAGGGACAAAAGAAACACCTTGTTGTTTCTTCAACAATTTCTGATCTATAGTCGACCTCTCGGTAGGATTCAAACCCAGATGAAGTTCTGACCATCTATCAGAGAAAAAAGAACGAATTGATCTTGTAGGATTCCCAAGAAATTCTTCTATTTCTTCTGGAAGCAGATGATTATTCATCTGCTTCTCACGTTCCGGGAATAGCCGAGCCATTGAGGAATATCCGGAAAGGTATTTTGAGAATCGATCTGATTTTATCTCTGTTCGTTCCGTTTGAAGAAAGGAAGTATCTAAAAGAATTGATCTTTTTTTTAGTTGCTGAATCTCCGTTTGATTGATCAATGTGTGATATTCCGAACCCTCATTACTAATGGAATTGAAAGGATCTATGGATTGATCAGAAAATCCTTTCGATTGGCTAGAATCCGTTACTTGAAAGAAAATGGATCTTATGGAATCATATTGAATATTTGACGATACATTCCGTACCTTGCTAAAAACCCGATTCCTGTTTACCAACCACGCATTGTCTAACCAAATCAAATTCTCTCTCGAGACGTTCCTCAAAAAATCCGATTTGTGCCGATTCTTCCCCCCAATAACGAAGAGATCTTGGCGGAATTGCCACATATGAAATTGAGCGCAATTTTGCAAAAAACTACCCCCCTTGTTTCTCGAGAGGAGATGGGAAACATGTTCAATCTCGTTTGATTGAATAGTCGCCTCAGCTCCTTGTTGTTTGAAGAAACCCCCCTCATCAATTGGTCTTTTTTCACGAAAAGCAGACATGAGATAACAAATCAAATGTTTCACTAAAATTTCGAATAGCTGTCCCGAATTCAAGTTGATTATGTTTCTCTTCTTACTCGGAGAAAGGCGGTCAAATAATTTCCAATCATGGTCCTTGCGGATCGGATCATTCGTATAGGATACAAAAAAAAACTCCAGATATTTTATATCTTTCTCTTTGAATGAGATCTCAATTCCAGCTGCAATTTCATTCGATATCTTACAGCTGGAATTCCTCTTTTTTACGATCGCATTCCTCCATCGCCGCGAACCCCAGTTAGATTCAGACATGATACACTTTTTAGTTATTGGAAGAACCCAAGTACTTTCTTTCGGATCCATGAAACAATTCTCATAGATATTTTTCCCTTTTGGAAGATACAGGAGCGAAACAATCAACCTATTGAGATTGGAAGACAAAAAGGATTCTTTCAATGTATAATTGGGGGGTCCAATGGAACGCAGAGGTTTAGGAAGAAGCCCCATCAAATAGATATTTTTTCTTTCGACCCTATTTCGATTGTATATAAGGACCGCTACTACAAGTACAAGCAGTACTACTGCTTTGATCGTGCAATGTCGACGAATTGAACCCTGTGAATC